AAGAAATCTTTCTTTTAGAAAAGTAGTTAAAAGAAAAATGGGATTAAGATTCAAAATAAAATACAAGTACAATAAATAAGAAGACAAAGGGGGATTTTTTTCATAGATTTTGATTTGGTATCGTTTTGGCGGCATGGCCGAGCGGTAAGGCGGGGGACTGCAAATCCTTTTTCCCCAGTTCAAATCCGGGTGTCGCCTAATCACCAAAAGAATTGAGATACTCCCTTCTATTTTGCTGCTATAATTTGAAAAATTTTTCCGGCGGAAGCCAACGGAGGAAACTTATAAATCTTGAGAGTCCTTCCATTACTAATGGAGTGTCTACGAGCCGAGTTTGGAATTCGATTGGATAGCAGGACGGAAATCGAATTCCGTTTTTATTTTAGTTGCGGAAAGGCCATAAGAGACTTTGTATACATATTCATCAAAGTCTTTGCGTACTCCGCAATCAATATTAATTCGATTGACTGAGTAATTGGCTTTTACTTAGTATATACCTGTTTTGTATATACCTGTTTTGTATATACCTGTTTTCTTTTTTCGTTAACCTCTAGTCAAAAACATAATAGGGCGTCTTTCATAGAGACAATAAGGAGACGTTAAGTTAAGGATTAGATCAAAAGAAAATGGGAAAGAAATAGGGTATGGGCTAGGTAGTGATCTACCTTATATTCTATATATTCATATTCTAATATTCTATTTTTTTTATTCTTTTTTTTTATACTTTTTATTTAACTTAATGAAGGGCAACAAAAAAAGAATCTATTTTTTTTATTTCTACATACTATATATTAGTAGCATTTCTTTGATACTTCCAAGGGGGTCTCCGCATATTTTTCTTGTGCTTAATCTTTTCTGATTATACTAGAATTCTTATAAGACTCCTTATAAGTTAAGTTAATAAGTTAAAGTTGGATTTATTGGATTGTTTCATCAACGATCTTAGGTTAGAATTTTTGACTCTGCGCCAGTGATTCCACTATTATTTATTAGTGAACAATAATTCAAGAATTTCGTCATAGAGATAGGGGACATAATTCACATGGATATAGTAAATCTCGCTTGGGCTGCTTTAATGGTAGTCTTTACATTTTCTCTTTCACTCGTAGTATGGGGAAGAAGTGGACTCTAGAAGTATTACTAATTGTAATTGAGTTGTAGGAATTAAACTGTATCAAATTTTTTATAAATCGTTCAGGTCTGAAAAGCTTTTTTTAGTTGAAATTTCACTCTTTCAACACTATTTCAATTTAAAATTCAATTTTTAAATTGAAATAGAAATAAAAAAATATCTGCATTTCAAAATTTTCTTGGGTTTTAGTGTAGTAATATAGTTTATGAATAATATATATGAAGAATATTCTTTCAATCAAACAAATATTTCAATTATTTACGTGTTTGTATTTCGAAAGTAAAAAGAATACAAAGTAAAAGAAATACAAATGGTAGTAAATTTATTCCAACTTAATTCTTGATCAATTTTCTATTTCGATGAACCGACTCTTACTAAAATTAGATATGGACCGTGAGGAAGAGTTGAACTTTTTTTATTTTACTTTTTTGGTTCCTTTTTTATTATTCAAAAATAAAATAGTTCTGTTATTACATTACAGTTACGTAGATACACATTTTCTATCGGAAACAACACAGACATAGTAGTTCTTTAACGAGATACTACACAGACTAAAATAGTGTCTTGTCTTGGGCGAGTCGCATATTGTGCACTTCCCGTTTGTTTTAATATTTTGAAAATTTGATTTATGTTGTACTTATTTTATTGAACTCACTTTTTATTGAACGCACTATTCAAACGTTAAAAGAGGTTTACTAATCCTTTAGCCCCCCCTTTTTTTTCGAAATTCGAAGGAGTTTCCATAGATCATCTGGAAACTGATCGATCAATGACCTCTTCGTCAGAATGCTATGCTAATAAAAAGATTACTTAAATTTTCTTTTATTATACCCATCAAAGAGGCCCTTGATTCTTTTGATCGGAATTCATATTGAAAATAATCAGCAATCTGGGAATTAGAATCGTACGAGTCGCTTTTCAATTAGTTCAAATTGATTGAAATCAACACAAATTAAATAGAAATATAAGACAGGTGCATAAAGCAAAGAAATCGAATTGGTGGGAGGCACTATATACATTATATATAATATATAAATATATAATATATAATTGATATACATATATATACCGATATATAGAAATCTGACGATACTATTATAGATTGATCTCTATTAAATTAATCCGGATTACAATACACCTTATATACACTACAATAACAATAGTAGATAGTATGGTAGAAAGAAATATCTGAATCTTTCTACCATACTATCGTATTTATTTCATAGAATACGGCGAATTCTAGTCTGCCCAGTTCATTTAAGACGCGAAATTTGAATCCCTTTCGTCTCTTCAATTCTTGATAAGAACTAAAAAGTCCAGTTTAATTCAAATTAATCACCTTGGCTGACTGTTTTTACGTATATTATAAGTAAAAAAGCGGTAGGAACTAGAATAAACAGTGCAGTAGCAATAAATGCGAGAATATTTACTTCCATAATCTCATTGTTTCGTTTTTCTTTAATTTAATTCGCAATAACTCGGGAGTTAATCCCATAGAGATAATAAATCTTTCGCTTGTAAATTCAATGGGATGAATTACATCTCGATGATATCGAATCGGATCAATATCATGAATAACAATATCTGCACTATCAAATCAACTCATCGTCAAGAATTGAATAGTATAACATAGGACAATCTTTTATCCATACCGAACTCCAATTTTTTTTTCCTGATCCAACCAATAATTTTACTTTTTTTTATTTAGCATTCTTTTTTATTCTTTCTTTTATATAACCTACTGCCCCTTTTGTACAACCATCTGATGAAGTATCATTGAACCGCCCGTACACTTACCATTGATTCTAAACAACCCCCAACAAACAATAGAAGATAAATAAAAAAAAGGAGGGGGGGAAAGAGTTAAGTTCGAAACTTCTTTTTTTACTGAGCGAATCTAATCTCCTCGGAAAACAAAAGAAAGATGATAAAGACGAGTACAAGTTTCGGTATAAAAAATCTAATATTCCATCAAATTAACTATAATTAAAAATTAAATTATTTATTATTATATAAAAATAAATAAAGTTTGTTCTTTCAAGGAAACCCCTTAATAAAAAAATAGCGCTCCCCTAATAAAAAAGCGATCCCTGAAAGTATTCTATTACAATAACTAAGTTATTTTATATCATGCAAATTCCCTTTCTATATGTACTTCCGGGAAACATAAAGTACTCTACTCTATTCGACAGAGTAGCAGTAATCGAAAAAAGCCATACCCGGTACAGTATGGTATCTCTTGGAATCCTGAATGTGATGCTACCAATAATTGTCCTAATCCACATATGTCTATCGCTCATCAATCGAATCAGTACTAGTCAAAGAAATGAAAATTCCCCGATTGATGATAAAAACGAAATTCGACTTACTTTCACAAAAAAGAGAGAGCGGAGTTTATATATATTTTTATTGGATCCGTCGGGACTGACGGGGCTCGAACCCGCAGCTTCCGCCTTGACAGGGCGGTGCTCTGACCAATTGAACTACAATCCCAAGTAAATACAATAATAAAATAAAGTATTATGTATACATATTTTTATTATTTTATTCTAACCCCTTCAATTTTGAATTTAGATTCAAATTGGCGTGTTGTAACAGAGCCGCGAGTGATATATATAATATCAGCGTGTTGTAACAGAGCCGCGAGTGATATATATAATATCATATGGGTATGCGCTTCGCTTTAGTGAGACCGACCTGGATTACTAGTAATCCTTTCGTTATTGACAAATAAATGGGATAATTACTCTTTCAATGAAAAGGGTTTTTTCTTTATCCCTTTCCTTCGATTGTATTTTACACTTACAGATCCTGATATGAATATAGATCATTATCAAGATCCTAATTTGTTGGAAAAATAGAGTAAATAAATAGTGCTGGGGATCGGGCATTTCTGGAGAGCACAAAATGGGTTATATGATACCATTTCGTGTGTAGATCGGCGGATTTTTGGGCCGAGCTGGATTTGAACCAGCGTAGACATATTGCCAACGAATTTACAGTCCGTCCCCATTAACCGCTCGGGCATCGACCCAGGAAGAAAAAATTCCAGGCTTATTGATAATCTATGATCAACTTCCTTTCGTAGTACCCTACCCCCAGGGGAAGTCGAATCCCCGCTGCCTCCTTGAAAGAGAGATGTCCTGGACCACTAGACGATGGGGGCATATCATACTTGAACGACCGCCAGGATACTATGCTGATAGTATGCACAATTTTAAAAATTGTCAATATAATGGGATGGTATGACTCGAGATGGAGGATCTTTCCATCTTTCACGATTCTATAGGATTTTTTCCGCCAATAATTTAGTTCATAATTTAGTTCAGAGGCTGCGCCAAATTTCTTTATCAATCATTCAATGAGATATGTTGGATCCCTGTTAAATTAGTAGGTACGTGTATCAATCAAATAAATTTCGTTATGATGTCAATTCCAATTAGGATCGAAAAAAATCCATTGTCATTGCATTTCTATTTATCAAATCCAATATCAATAAACCATTTTATTTTAACTATATTCACTAGTATATCCTCCCCTAGAATTTTATTTAATTTAACAGACAAGTCAAATTTTTCATTTCTGAACGAACCGCTATAAATATAAGATATAGTCTTATATGTACATATATTATAATAAGTCTATATACTAAACTCATAGTGGCTAGTGAATTTATTCAGGAATTGAATCAAACGAGCCCTTTTAACTCAGTGGTAGAGTAACGCCATGGTAAGGCGTAAGTCATCGGTTCAAATCCGATAAGGGGCTTTGGTTTTTTCATAAATAAAAAAAATCTGGGGCTAGTATTCGTATTTGAATTACGAATAAAGTTATTGTGGATATTTGTAATAAATCAAAGTAACAAATT